GAATAGCAATGATATATGATTCCAATATGTATGGTCTATGAACTATCTTATAAAAGGCAATGTAATAAAGCATTAATGTATTCGTCCATAATTAATAATTAGATTCGATGAATATGAATACAATTTATACGAAAAATAAAAAAGAATAAAGAGCGCCGAGTCAATAAAGACTGAGAAGATTGATTCAGGAACAAATTTTATTAGGAGCTCCATTGCAGAGTTCGGGCCTAGTCATTAATCGAGAAGCGATGGGAACGACAGAACCTGTGACTGAGGAAGATTCCCTTGAAAACGAATCCTAATGATTCATTGGGTGGGATGGCGGAACGAGCCAAGAACCAATTCATTTATTCTGATAGGTCATGGAACGCCCCTACGAATGAAAGGGATGTTGAAAGAGCAAATATTCGCCCGCGAAAGCCTTACTGGATTGCTAAGTTTTGGGCAATTCAATAAAAATAAATAAAGGTAAAAATGAAGATTCATTAATTATAAAATGAAATTTCTCATTTTATTTTATTCCTACGTGTATGTGACAGATTATATCTCAAAAAATTCCATGATTCATTATTCATTCAATTCAAAATAGATAAATATATACAATATTATTTAATCGTTTCATTCGCGAGGAGCTGGATGAGAAGAAACTCTCATGTCCAGTTCTGCAGTAGAGATGGCATTGAGAAACAACCATCAACTATAACCCCAAAAGAACCAGATTTCGTAAACAACATAGAGGAAGAATGAAGGGAATATCTTATCGAGGCAATCGAATTTGTTTCGGCGGATACGCCCTTCAGGCACTTGAACCCGCTTGGATCACATCTAGACAAATAGAAGCGGGGCGGCGAGCCATGGCACGATATGCGCGTCGTGGTGGAAAAATATGGGTACGTATATTTCCAGACAAACCTGTTACAGTAAGGCCTACCGAAACACGTATGGGTTCGGGGAAAGGATCTCCCGAATATTGGGTATCCGTCGTTAAACCGGGTCGAATACTTTATGAAATGGGTGGAGTATCAGAAATTGTAGCCAGAGAAGCTATTTCTATAGCTGCGTCCAAAATGCCTATACGAACTCAATTCGTTATTGCGGGATAGGGATATGGAACGAAAGGAAAGGGGCCTTGTGATGAAAAAACCGCAGTTTTTTTATTTCTGGACAAACAATCTTTCTTCTTTTTTTCTTCGCCCTTTAGTTAGTTAGCATTGAAAGAAAAAAGAGAAAAATAATAAGAATGATATGATTCAACCTCAGACCTATTTAAATGTAGCGGACAACAGCGGGGCTAGAGAATTAATGTGTATTCGAATCATAGGAGCTAGTAATCGCCGATATGCTCATATTGGTGACGTTATTGTTGCTGTAATCAAAGAAGCAGTTCCCAATATGCCTCTACAAAGATCAGAAGTGATCAGAGCTGTAATTGTACGTACATGTAAAGAACTCAAACGTGACAATGGTATGATAATACAATATGATGACAATGCAGCAGTTGTCATTGATCAAGAAGGAAATCCCAAAGGAACTCGAGTTTTTGGTGCGATCGCTCGGGAATTGAGACAGTTGAATTTTACTAAAATAGTCTCATTAGCTCCTGAGGTATTATAAATAGATTCTAAATAAATACTAATAGATGAAAACATAATAAAACATAAAAAAAGGGAGGTTCATAGTAAGATATCTGAACTGAATTAGATTCCATTAATTAAATTAGTAGAATGCATTAGTAGATTGTTTCTCACGCATATACCTTTAATAATTCATGAAAAAAAAAGAGTAGAGCATGCTGATTATATAAAAACCCGGAGGCACCAATAATTATAGTTCATCATGGGTAGGGACACTATTGCCGAAATAATAACTTCTATACGAAATGCTGACATGGATAAAAAAGGAACGGTTCGAATAGCATCTACAAATATCACTGAAAACATTGTTAAAATACTTCTACGCGAAGGCTTTATCGAAAATGTGAGAAAACATCGAGTAAGCAAGAAATATTTCTTGGTTTCAACTCTGCGACATAGAAGGAATAGAAAAGGGCCATATAGAACTGTTTTAAAACGTATCAGCCGACCCGGCCTACGAATCTATTCCAACCATCAACGAATTCCTAGGATTTTAGGAGGAATGGGTATTGTAATTCTTTCGACTTCTCGAGGTATAATGACAGACCGAGAGGCTCGACTAGAAGGAATCGGGGGAGAAATTTTGTTATATATATGGTGATCTTTATGATCTACGAATTGCATCCGTAGGAAAACTTCCTATTCTTTTTTTTGAGAGGAAGGGTTGTCTAATATCACTCCTACTCCATGAGTTGATAATTAAAGGGGTTACCTGGAATGAAAGAACAAAAAAAATGGATTCATGAAGGTTTAATTACTGAATCACTTTGGTATGTTTCGGGTTCGTATTGACTTTTCAACATTCTTCTCGTTCGGATACAATCGGAGGTTCCAAATTTCAAGAGACTTATTTTCTTTTCTTCGAA